CCGATGGATTATTGGGCCGATATGCCGCATGGGCTTAAAGTGTGTACCTTTTTTCATTAATTAATAAGGTAGACTTCTGTGTATTCCTTGATGATGGAAGGAGCCTCGCACGGCGCACCATAAATGTAATTACCAGAGCAGAGCCATTAAGAAAAGAAAGAGATTAGCGCTTGATGGTGAAATAGGTTCTTTTAAGAGCAATTTCAGACCATCCGCTAAAGGTTATAGCAGCCCAAATGATCCCACTACATTAAGACCCTTTCAACATTGCATAGGAGCCATGACTTTGCATTCAACTAACACTGAAAAAGCGACTCCTGGTAGAAGTTTGATGATAATTCCAAGGATTTTCACTAAAATGCCAAGAATGCCCGCTAAAATCGATTAAGAATCAAATGCTTGAGCGTTCCAGAGACTTGCGTCGGCTTTGCTGGCACGAGGCTCGTTCTCGATATTTAGACTTATGTTGTTGTCTGACAAAAGTAATCAATTCAACCCCTAGCAGTACTTCGCTTGATGATTGGTAGTTTGTGTTGGATTCAAGAAAACCGGTTGGTTATTCGAAGTCCTAACACAGTAACTTGCAATAGACCCAATTGCTAGTTCGGGTACAATACTTATTGTCCGCGCCCTACTCCAGGTCAGTGTTGGACTGAGCATAGAAGCAGCCCTGCCTTAGGTTAATGTAGAATTGAGCACGGCGGGCTGCAGCCCGAAGAATCCCGATTGACAGATGAACATCAATAATAGCATTATCGTATAGCCGCAACGGCAAGGTCATACGCGATCGCTTGCCGCTCTGAGAAGGGGCATTACGGTCTGCCTTGTGGGCGGGGTGGGTTATCATGGACCCGCAGACAAACCCGGTGCGTAAGCCTTTTTACTTACTAGGGCTTGCCGGCGTTTCGAAATTATCAGTGCCCTGACACCGATCCCCGTCTGTACCGTGCTATGAATGCCGGGTTGTCTCCCCAACTCAGAACAGTAAAGAGAATGCCGCCGACCTTGCCGGAGATACATCAATGTATATAGCTCTTTTGGAAGGTTTCGAGCAATGGCTACTGGAACTTGTGTGCGACGGCAAGCGCTGTCGGGATCTCGGGTGCCCTTCAAAGAGAGGCGGTGAGCGGGGAATCTTCCCTGCCTAGTGTCCACTGACATTAGCCGTCGGAGCGAGCGCTTGTGAAACGCTGACCTGGCTTTCGGGAACTTGCCATTATCTTGAACAATTCGGCGACTAGACGCTTATTGCTCCAACCATTACGCGCCTATTAATGCATTTATATCATCTTTGTATTCTTTCGCTGTGGATGTAGTTCTCTGATGTCTTTTCTTTGTTATTCTAAACTTTATTTTTGATGGCCGGTCTTACTTAAAAGCCAGGTTTGAAACCATAGGCTCGTTAAGACCTGATATCCTTGCTAAGCTGAGCTCGGACAGGCAGGCCAGGGAAAACAACTCTATTAACGATCTAGTCTCCGGCCGAATTAGGTCCAGGTACCAGATAAAAGAGACAGCGATTGTGAAGGCTAGGCATAAGTGTGCCCAGGCCAGATTACTAAGCTTGCTTGTGATCACAGCTTTAGTGTGTGGAATTTATTATGTAATACGAATTAGCATTAAGAGCTATAAGGTCTTTCAAGTGAGCCTGTTTTTCCTGTTTATCCTATCACATGGGAGTATACAAGCCGCATTGGATCAGCGCCCACCTGCCGGCAAGGAACAAATCAAGATATTTATAGTTAAGGACTTCAAAGTACAGCACTTTAAAAACAAGCAACCCCATGCATGCACAAAGCCCTTGTGGCTTACGATCTCGTGCCGTTCGACAGGTTTCCGTTCGCGAAACCCATAGCATAGTGATTTGATCTGTCTCGCCACTTGCATATCGCTTATTTGCATTCAAATAGGAGAACAGCGATTTCAGTTGCAAGGGTCAGACGAACAGCTCAACAAAACATGAATATAACTCACGCGAATTACATACACAATCCGCTTACTGATCCATCTACATCAATAAGAAAAGCAAATAATGTAAGTTTCGCTTTAGTGGCTAATGATGAGATAGGTCCGGCATTCATACCTTCGGATGTTTCGATTGGACAAATACGTCCGTAGTGACTGAAGTTCATATCTCGGGCCTGGCAGTTCGCCGGTCAATATATTTGGCATAAGCCGCCTGAGCTATGCGATAACAACAATGCGCTGCAAGCGAAGCCTGAGCGTAGCGATAGCCGCAAAGCAAGCGTAGCGAAAGGAGGGGCTTTTGATTTGGCAAAGCGAGTTTGTTCCGGCAACCCGCGTACAAGCATCCCTGCAAAATGGTGCGTGCTTCTCTACTTTGTGTGAAGCATTCAATTCCTCACTTGAAAGACAGATCCGGCTAGAGCGTTAGATCTAGTCAATGTTGGAATTTCCGAGCACTTGTCCTTCCCGATGAGAGTGCCGTACCTCTCATTCTAAAGAATTAAAGAGCTAAAGGAGGGCGATAGAAAGAGACCAAGAAGTGTACATGCTGATCCCTCTATGATGGCATTCTTCTTTAAAGAAAGGCGACCGTACCCTTCTTAAGAACTCTTCGAATCCCTTTGCCGGTGAGGAGGAGATGAATTGAGAGTCTTCCATAACCGAGAAACCGCAATGTAATAGCGCCTCTAGATACAATTCCAGTCTGTCTAAACTAGGGGTATTTTTCTTTGATTAACATAGAATAGGAGGCTCTTCATGAAAGAATGAAAGGACATAAGAAAAAGAACAACTAATTGTGAAGGTCGGTAAGTCAAGCTCCTCTTGAAAGAGAAGAATCAGAAGTCGTAGATCAGCGGTGATTACCCGAGGCGGGAAAGTGCCACAAAAGGAAGCAGTAGTAATAAGAGAAGGAAATTCGAATAGAGCGATGTTCGAAATCGTGGGTTCGGCTAAGTAGCCGTGGATCTGGTAACCCCCCAGCATGTTCCCGCGCTTGGCCAGTGCAGCACTATCTAACTCTTCTTGTTCCGAGGATATTGTTACTTCTTGCAAAATGGGCATATAAAGAAAGATGGGTGCCCCAGAGGCAGTAAATCATCAAAGCGAAAAGCCCCTTACTCGAATTCAACTATAGCAATTCTTGTGATTATTGTAAAGGTTAGCTCATTTATGTTCGCTTACACCTTGGCCTTCTAGGAATAATTTCCAGTACTGTGTCCGACTTTGAAATGTTGTTACTTCACGGGCTTTCTTCCTTCAATCAACACCTTCTTCAAAGAGGATAAACCCCTTGCTTTTAAATCATGTTACAGAACATGGGTAGAAAATGGCTCACTTCAGACTTGTGTCGCATCAAATATACCAAAACTCCTCGACTAAAATCATCCACTATCGTGATCAAATAATGTGGCCCAGATGTTGATGGAGTTTTAGAATGCCCACAAATAGAACAATGTAACAACTCAAAGCAAGAACTCTACTTTTTTGAGCTAACAGGAAAAGGCTGGATTACATTCAGTTTAGCACGCATGCAAGAATCACAATGCATCTGATTTCCAAAAGAGACATTACTTGATTCAGAACTGATCAACTTTCTTTTCTAAGTTGAGGCCCTACTGAAAACCATCCACCCTGATATGCGCCCGAGTCGCTACTTTTATTGACTGCCATTGCTGCAGCAGCTGATGAAGACGAATCTGGACCAGAAAGCCCTCAGTACGATGCTGAACTGGTTCTAGCTGAGACCCAAGAACGCAGGTAAAGTGTTTGGTTCTCCCCTTCTGATTCTTGCTAATTACTTTGCCTTGTTAGATGTCTCCGAACCGGCTCCGGCACCCACTATTCAACTACCTGTTGAGCCGGCCTCACCGTTCAATTGAATGCGACTGTCCATAATAAACTACACGCAAGTCCCATGTCCCTTTTGCCAAGAAAAAGTATCTTTATCCAAACTCTATTGTGTCGAATATCGACCTCAATCAAGGCTCTTACGTTCTCATAGAAGTTGTCTTCGTCCAAACGTGAACGCCTTTGCCTACTGTGAGTTGTACCCAGGTGGTGGCTGCATAGATGCCAATTCCCTGCTGTCCTCTTGAACAGCGCCTCGGCCCTAAACTTAGAGCTCGCAAGATACTCGCCGAAAACTTGCGACAAATCCTTGAGATTGATCCCTGGGCCATTATCCTCAACCCTTACGCGAATCATATCTGTATTGCGGATAGAGCCACTTCCCACTTTTTCCACCAGAACATGGATCTCCGGAAGAATGGTTTGGTCTTCACAGGCATCAAGCGCATTATTTCTCGCTTCTTGTTGTGTGGTCAGTATTGCTTTAGTGGGTGAGGATGGATGGCAATTGACATAGCGCGACGTAGTTGAGTAGACAGGAAAGGAGTTCCGGAATAAGAGGCTCGCTCACTTCCGCTCGTGAACTCGCTCCTCCTCGTGGACGGGCCCCAAAAAAAACACTCTCTCTTAGGCGCTTCCTCTAGTTAAAGAGTGAATGAAGGGCAAAAGAAAGCTAAATCGAAGTGGTGTAATGGTTTCGGAGGAATAACAGAGTATTGTATAGACGCGAGTGCATTCATTGTCTAATCTACCCTCCTAGTTAAGTCAAAGATAACGCTCTCTCAAGCTTCCGCATAGATATATATCATGCTTGGATGCAATGTGTCCCAATAGCTTTAGTAAAGATGTCTTCAGACTTCACATATGGAGTAGAGATTTCTTTCATGGCTAGCTTTTCACGAACAAAATACTCAATGTGTAATAAGGCGACTCGCTCATGGAAAACCGGATGTGAGGAAATGTGAGGCTTTCTTATTACATTACAGAGCATTCTCTTAGCTCAAAACAACCATCTCGCCTACGCTGTGTCTATCGATGGTCCGTCCTAAGGACCTTCAGGTGGATGCAGGTGAGTTCGACGCTATGCGACCTTTTTTGGAAGCAACGCTACGACGGGGCGCAATGATGAAATGGTTAGCATATCTTTTGTGGTATGTTCAAATCATCCAATCATGGGGACGTATCCTACCAGACTTTGGACACGTTATTACACCCGCCCATCGTGAACACAGCTTCTGTTCAGTCTAAGTCAGATCCATCATTGGTCAGATTTGGGCGTGCATGGAAGTTGTGGAATCATGTGCGTAAAAGAGGTTTCTCTTGGACGCCTGGTATTCGGTGTAGTGATGATGTAAAGTTTAGTATAGTCTGGCTGGAGGGGTTTCTTCTTTCTTTGGTCGTTGTGGGCTGATAACCGAGTATAAAAATGGATATTAGGCTATGGACCATAAGACTAATGGCGTCTCTTTCCTATTCTACTCTAAGTAGAGTTCTACTTGTAAAGAGTAACCATCTTTTCGGAGCCTCCATAGATCGCTTTTCTTCGTCTGATATTTTAGTTTATCCATCGCAGTCGGAATCACTAGCTCGCTCTCCAACTCGCCCCATAGCGCCTTTCTTTTCAGTCATTTTACTTGCAGTCCAATTCCCGAATCAATGACTTAATAAGTTCTATAAGGGCAGGGGACCGGGCATTCCGTACATCGCAGCCGTCCTTCGTGACTGCAGGAAGTCGATGGTTGGATACACCAAGACCGAAAAGCTAATGGTCTCCAACTGCGCTTAGTTCTGAAAAGATCTGCGCATCAGATTCGTTCACCCGGTCTACACCAGGTATGGTATGAACTCGATTTAAACGGGGATCATAGCAAAAAAGCCCTTCCTCCTTTTCGACTATGCTTTGAGCCGCTTCCAGGAATGGGAAGACTTGCCTTTGCCCTTACTCTATTAATAAGGAAATTACCATACACTCTAGTTCCTAACTCATTTAGGCTGTAGGCATAGAGCTATGGGAATACTTGAATAGTCCCGGGGGGATAACTATGAATTAAGTAACTAAGCGCTAGCGAAGGAAAAGGAAGTTTGATTAGGGCCTCAAAAGGACATGAAAGAAAGAGGGGTAGTAGGTCTTAGCTCGGATGTTGGCACATGTGAGACATTGGAATAATACAGGCACTTTTCTTTCACACCGTAATTCATCGCGTCGTTAATCATAGTGGGCCAGTCAAATCCTTGTCTACAGGCCTTGGTTGCCATCGTTCTTCCTCCTGGATTGGATGGTTACCACAAATCCCTTCATTCATTTCTTCATTTCATCCCTCTGTCTGGATCAACACACTTGAGTACGGTTCCACCAGGCATCTTCCGGTATAAATTCCCATCAATAATTGTATACTTGAGGGCTTTATTTTTGATACGCCTTGCTTCGCGAGCATCGTGAGGCCATCTTTCATATATTGAATAATTGGTGCAATCCAAGATTGATCTTGGTTGGCCACAGGTTCTGACTCCATAGCGAGGATTTCAGAAACTGTCAAGTAGAAAATATCAATAGCAGGGCTATGTTCATAGCGCCTGGATTATCCCTTCTCTGATACTCTCTATAAAGGCTTCATATTCAGCGATGTTATTCGTTGCTGGGAACGGCACATTTGGTCGAGGCACTAATTTCGTCCCCGAATTCATTTCGGAGTACTACTCCTGCCCCTTTCCTTCCTTGGCCTTGTGCGAGCCAGTTCCATCAAAGGGTGTGTGAGTTTCAGGTGGAGTATATTCTTATTCTCTTCCCGATAGTGGCATTCCAGATGTTCAGTCTTTCCCAAGGCAAGAGGCACTTTTTGATCAAGGCAGGAAGACAGCCAATGCCCTCGCGTTGACCCTCCAGAAGCTACTGTTGCCTATACAAGAATAGCTCGACGTGTCTTTCTCTTCGGTTCCACATCCGTTGAATTTACGTTACGAATCAATGCTCGCAAGTCTCACTGGTTATGACAAGAGGGAAGTTTTTTTCTAAATAAGGCGGACCATAATATGAGCAAATGCCTCATGCTTGCCTTCAAAGTGTCCCAGAATTCCCCTCACTATGCAAGCAGGAATTGAAGATGGAGGGCGCAATAACGACAGTTATCAAGTTCCGTTCCGACCTTCTTCTCGATGGGCTTACTTTCCCTTTTCTTTAATGACATAGAATATATTCTACGACAGGCGGCTATCAAGTTCCGGCTTTCCACAAACCGCCCTGGGTATAGAGACATACTTCTATACTACTAGGGTATTTTGCATTCTATGTAACAATCGTCGCTTCTCTTATTCAATTGAGTCTAGATTAATCTTCGACGGAGCGAACCGAAAAACGAACTTAACACTTCTGTCTGGCGAGCCATACACTAATGTGCTTTCTGCTCCGAGCATTAAATCTAGCCTATATGACTGGTCTCTCGAGCCTCCCTCAATCATCAAAAAGGTATTTTCGTCGATCTTGCGCGCAAGACCAACCTGTTGACACCGTCCGGAGCCTACTTGTCTCTACAAGCGGTGGACATGCAACTCCTTAACAGGGAATTCAAAAACCTAGAACCTTCTAGAATTTGACCAGAGGGTCTTACCCGTGTGAACCTCTTTGAGCCCTTACCTTCTTAAGAAGGGACTAAGAAAAGATCAAGCCGCATCTTTGCTCTTAGCATCCTTAACGGCCTTGGGTATCTCCTTGGCTTGAGGTCTCTGTTTGGTGTCCTTTCCCTTTCATTCCTTTTAAGTCTTTGACATTTTAGCGCCTGAGCCCATGGGCGAGAAAGAGACCAGGCGGAGGGTAAATGGATTTAGGAACGATCAAAGCAAGTGACATCTGAAAAGGATTGAGCTTTTGTTGGAACTATCAGTTCAGAGCCGGCGAATAGCGCATTGGTTTACGAATCAAAAGCGCTTATTTATTGTTGCATTTTTCAATGCGAAACCTTTGTTGTGGCCAACCCAGGCAGGTGAAGCAGCATCCCTTTGTCACCCCCTCTCGTCCCAAGACGGACAAAAATCAACGAAGCCAACAACAATCCGACCCGAAAAAGAACGCCCTTGTTTTGTTGACGATCCTTTACTACTCCCGCTCTCCAACTCGCGCCTCGTGCTTACTTCTACTAAAGTCAAGGGGGGGCCCTGAACCGAGATTTCTAAAGAATAGGAATCGAGTGAAGAAGAACTTAAATAGACGCAACAACTCGTTATTCAAATGCTTTCTCTGTATTGTATGCCAAGAGATTTAGGCAGCTAGGAATCGGGTACTTCTTTAGTAAAGCCCGAGCGCGAGTGTCTTTTCTGCATGACTCTGGAACGTTATAGCTTAAGAGGCGAAAACAGACTCTTTCAAGTCAAAGTCGGTAGACTAAGATGGAGTTTCTTTGAGGGTATAGAGTACATTCTATTAACTCTTTATGAAGTGGTGACGAATCCAACTAGAAAAAATAAACTCCGAGCTTTGCTGCGTACTTGATTTTCTGGCATAATGGCTTAAAGCTCAGACTTGAACTATGGTTGGTTGTTGGTGGATCTGTGCTCATTCCCAGGTTGGTCTTTTCTTTCATTAACGGGCTAAGCCTCTTTCTGGCGTTTTGATCGGATGAGGTAATTCCATCGTGCATGGAGTGGATCGGTCCAGTATCATTAGGGTAGACTTGCACTTATGTAGGTTTCGCCTGATTTGATTCACTGCGCTCTTTCTTTTTGTGTGCTACCCGTTTTCTGTCTCAGTAATGGGGAATGGATTGAATCGGCTTATTCTGACTATTGATCTTGACAAGTCATCTAACTTCCTGTGCGCATCGCGATGATCGTTCTCTTCTCGGCATAGACAAAGAAAACAAGTTCTCATCTTAAGAGTCAGTACATTCCTCATCTCGAATGGGCTAGACCGGGATTCTAGGGACCTCTATTGAAGGACAGATCGGGAGGGCACGTGTGCTTATACTAGCTAAGGGGAGGCCAGCAGAACTTTATTAATATAGTAGTAGGCCCATAACGACCCAATCTATAGCTCAAGATCCTGTTAGGTTTTTTAGCCGTGACTTAGGACCGAGGGTCTTGCACCACTGATCTCATGCGGGTATATAGGATACGTTCAAAGAGATGATTCCGGGATTACTCGCTTGTACTTCTTCATCGAATCAATAAAGATAAAGAAATCCTGAGTAAATGGATCGAGATAGACTTCCCATACGAACAAGCAACTCGCCAGACTCGAACTGGCACAGGTGGATCTCGTTGATGCTAACATCGCAACCTTTCATGAAGGAGTGAAAGAGAGAAGAAAGAGTAGCCGGAAAACGTTGTAGGAAGGGGATGCAGTTAAACCAGAAGATATTCCGGAAAGAAAGCTGGAATTCAACAAACGGAAAACAAAGCAGGCAGATAGCGATACGAAGCTGGCGGATCGGGATACCAACGGGAAGAATTGATCCTAATAGTTGGAGCAAAGGAGAAAGGGAAAGCCGTCAGTCTAACAAGCTCTTTGGATCCTTGATATGGCTTGAATGTTGCGCACACGATATAAACCTCAGATGCTCTCAACTACGTCGATCCTCATGCTCGAGACCTGAAAAAAGTAGGTAATATATGAATTAGTCCCGTTTTAAGCTCAAAAGCACCATTACCGTTCGGAGGTCTGATGCAAAGGGGCTGTCGTCGAGCGTTTTGCGCATGCCCAGCAACCATATCTCTGATAGAGTTGCGTCGATTATTATAATTACCATTAGCACCTGAATGATAGAATATATAATAGGACTTTTAACCCGAGGGGAATGGACAGGCAGAGTCGACGAATACGGTGCTGGTTCGAATGCGTTAGAAGGCTAGCTAGAGCATAGTTGGTACTATAGGAGCATGTTCAGAGAGTTCACACAAGATCATTTCACCCAGAGGCAAAAAGGAAGTCAGGGAACACACACCCGGGGATTGATTGTGTCCTTTTCAGTAGTTGCCAGTGATCGTCCTTTAATCAAGTATAGTACAAGGCTGCTTTACGCCTTCCAGGGATCCGAGCGTACTCCATGCCTGCATTCCAGGTCACCAGGCCTCCAGAGGAATAGGAAAGGACCTCGGTTTCTCCCGCCCCTAGGTCCGTTTTTTTATATTGACTATTGCCGGTTTAAATATCTCGACTGAAAGGAAAGCCTGGTTGTTCAATTTATTGAGGTTGCAGGTAATGGCGGGATTTTCTAAATTCGCTCAGGATGTTATACAGAACCACCAGGAGTGGCAGAGTTTTTCTTCTTGACGGAGATCGGCCAATTTACCAACCAGGTGGTATTTGGGCCTTCGGGCTACAAAAGATATGTAGATAAGATGCCCATCATGCTTGGTATTTTTCTTTCTTCTGGATAAGCGAAGGTCACGAGTGGGGCTTTCCGACTGTGTTTGTGGAGAGTGCTTCAGCTGGAGTTCCGAGGACTTAATTATTCGTACACTGATTATGATACCACTCATGATTTTCGAATCAGTAGTTATACAATAGTTTTCAGCCGTTAGACAAAAAAGAAGGATCCTTCCAATGAAGGAGTCTTGTTCTGTAACAAACCTTTTGATTCAAAATCCAAAATCAAGAGGAAAGCGGTCAAGAGCTATTGAGTAGTAGCCGCTCTTTCCCTTCCAGACTTCGGAAAACAAAAGGATACGAGTTAGGAGCAGATACATGCTTTGACTTGCCTACCTACCTTTCCCCCGGGATATGCTCCGGCTACTTCCTTATCTTTCTTGGGCAAACAGTCTACATTCGCGGGTTTAAACTGTAAGGTGTCATTAGTAGTTCAGGAAAAGAGTTGAAGCATTACTTTAGCCTTTATTACCAATCTTTATCGTCTAGCAACAAGTGGTCGAGCGCAATTTAGTGGTAGTATGTCTCTCTCAACTGTTGAACTACGTCCAGCCTCACTCCTCGTTTATGCATAACCCGGCGACCGCTCAAGGCTATACCCTTATCGTGTGAACAACCTCTCGGACTTCCGAACAAGATTGAAACTAGATTGCATACACCCTATTCACGACAGGCCGCTACTTCCGATTCGTTCTATCTATGGACGAATGGATAAAGCCGAGACCCCTCCCCCCACCTGCCAACCTATACAAAGAGCTCTTTTCAGCCCCTACTCCTTTAACGAATAGGGTACGATTATGCTGCTTATCACCCAGCATGTTGTCGTCATCCGTGAATGTGATGGTGGCGTCGCATTCGACTGCCATGGATCTGGCGTGCTCTTAGAGGCACCTCTCGCGTACGCTCTGATTCACGAGTGCACTGACAAGAGCCTCACCAAATAGCAGGAGTCTCTCATATATGCTCAACTTTGCTTATCTTAGTTTTAGTTGGCGCTTTCGATTTGCAATGACATCATATTCCACCAACTCATTTGCTGGCGGGAAGTCTTCTGGTCGTGGAGTTGGTTTTGTCTGTCCGCCAACTTGACTTGGGCCGGTCCTTTTCCTTTGTAATTCAAAGCTGTTTTCCCGAGTTTTCCAACTCTCAGCTGCCGGGGGCGGCACTAGCAATTTGACATGCTAGGAACGCTCCGCATGATATGTACTTGAATTTGATCAAGCCACGGCTATTAACTTGCTTCAGCAATTCTGCAAATGTTGGATACTGTAACATCATTTGAAAGAATTTGATCAGCTTCCGCTTCTCTTATGTATTGGAGCCGAGGTGGAAGTGAAGACAGTAGCAGGAGCAAGACCAGCAATTAGGGTTGTTCACAGAGCTGCCGTCTTTCCCTCTCAAGCGGGGAAGACTGAAACCATGTCCGATAAGCACTCTATGTAGTGGTCGGCCTTACTATTAACATAGTCGACGCAGTGTATTATTAGTTCATAGTTTCATTCCGCCTATGGAATATGCTTATCTTTATCCCCTAATATGATATGGTTCGACCAGTTCATATATTTCTACCTTCCTATTGTTGAATTCTTCCATTACTACCTGTGACAACGGTCATAATACCTTGGATTAAAGTCCTTTATTTCGTGTAGTTGTATAAGGGGCGTCAGGCGGCCATTCATGCTTCAACGCCCGCAATGCCCTGAGATCTCTTACTTGGCTCGTTTAATCACGGTTCGGAAGCTAGACCCTTGGACTTGCCACGTTTGGGCGGAGCACGCTGCGGCAACTCCTCTCTTCCACGAACGGGCTGCTTGCTCTTGTTCTTGCTCATCCACCGCAAGTTTCCCTCTTCCATTGTCATGCTGTACGTCAACACTAGGGGTACCTAGGACGGAACCTTTGCTCTGATACCACCTGTAACGGGTGAGACTTTGTACACGTTTATCCCGCCGGCACTTGACTCGGTTTGTGTGGTTGATGAAGAGGTTTGAGATGGCTAGAGAATGTTTCTGGACAAGAGGAGATTGCAACGGAATTTGATTACTTTAGAAAGCTTTACAAGCGTACAAGGCTTGTAGAGACTCACTTGCTCTCTTCTTCTTGTTGTTGAGGGCCTTTCCAACCAAAATCTTTCCATTACCGGAGGTGGATGTCATGTGATTGGAGGCCCCTGTATCCAAACTTAATCTCTGGGACATGTTGATTCATTGCGGCAGAGGAATGTGGGAAATACATCTACTAGAATACAGCAAGCCTTAAAGTACACCTCCAATATCGTCCACCCTTATGAGATAGAATCAAGAAGAGCTAAAATTAAGTACAAGAAAATAAACCTACTTGATTTCTTTTTTCGGTTCGATAGGATCATACGCCCGAGTCGCTACTTTTATTGACTGCCATTGCTGCAGCAGCTGATGAAGACGAATCTGGCCCTCCAACACTAAGATATTTTGTAATCCCTTTAGCCTTATGATAGTTGGCCTGTCCTTTATCCAAGATAAAAAAAATGGATTCCAATTGAGATTTTGTACTTGAAAGATATCCCTATAGCAATACTAGGCACAAGACCCCTGTTAGGCCTCTTTGTTTGTAAAGCCAGTATCCTCACCTCTTGATTAGAGAGGAAATACCCTATTGAAATGAAGAGTTATCTTTCCTTTCATCCTGTTCCATTCCTTCTGTCAGCGAGGAGCAAGTGAATTTGAAAGCTTTTATTGAAGTCCCCTATCCAAGAAGGTAAGCTCACGCATTTCCTTATGTTGCATATCATCCTAAAACTAGTTATCTGGCCGGGTTTTGTTGGAGTTTTTTCCATCCCCTTTTCTAAGTAGTTGTAAGTGCCTTTCTTTCTAGTTTCGTTCCCGTGTAAAAGTGTTACCTATCCGGGCTAATGGATCTGGGATTCGGTAAAAAACTCCTCAACATTCAGGAGAGCGTAGGATCGATTCAATTGAGAGAGAAGACTTCCAGATTCCAAGCTAAGGAATCGAGTATCCCGATCCAACACTGTTGAAGGAGATAACTCAACAAGGATGGATGTAATGAAGAAAGAGGAAGATTCGCCAACGGCATTCAAGCCAAAGGCACGAAAGGAGGGGCAGGCGAAGAAGGCCAGCAAGTGATCCAAGCTTAAAGAGAGCCAGAATTTGAGTAGTTACAAAAGGTTAAGTAAAATAAATAAGTGAAATGTAGGCAAGCAAGTTCTTTCTCAAGAGCAAATCGTTTTTCGAAAGGGGCTCACATACAAGAAGCATTGGTCCAGCAATCTCGCCTATAGTTGCAAACATAATCTGACGGAGTTCATATGAGTGAATAAAGCATTACGTATAGGCCTTAGAGCAGGCAGTGTTCTTTCGCCTTACCTTATGTTGGTGTATCTGACTGGATTGGGTCCCCTCGGAAGTCTTGGTTGCAGCTAAGCAAGTAAGAGTATATATATCTCACCAAGCTCAAAGAAAAGCGGAAGCACTCAACTGAGTTTTCTATTGGCGAATCGAATTCTTCTACGAGTTGCTCCCCCTTCTAAAGAAAGACAAATCACTTCCCCAGCTAATGGCAAGATCCCATGAATCAACCATCTGTCGAGAAGAGGAAGCAGAGTTAGCAGTAGAAGGGAAGGTTTAGCATATATTACCTGGAAAGCTTCCAACACGTGTTCTTATAACGTTTTCAGTCTATGTTGCTATCTGCTCGGACTTCTGTGAAGTCCTAGTCAACCTTTCACTCTTTAATCAACACTTTTACGTTCTTAATTATATAGGCTCGAAGACCTCTTAGAAAAGGGAAGGGCTGACGCCTTTTACTCCAAATTAGTCCGACCTTTACTCGAGAAAGCAATCAGTAGACTTTACTTCTCGATTGCGCTGGTAGTCTTTGCCAATCAATGTGCTAAGCGTTTCAAAACGTAGTAGTATTCCTATTCCTGTTCGTGAGACATGGGAGAAGCAAAGTCGCTAGTCAAGAGCTTATTATCATAACCTATTTACTCTCAAGTCAAGTCTGTAAGCTGAAAGAATTGTAGCTGCGCGTCCTTCCATCACTCATCCATGAAAGAGTGTGATTTGCCTTACGAAAGAGAAAGTTTGTTTTGAATCTCATCTCAGAACTCCTTTTTGACTTCTTCATTCTCCTCGAACAAGGCCTCTTCAATTCAATAGCAAGGAGGGGCCTGTTAATAAAGTGGTCCGGGGTATGCCCTAGAACTTGACATCCTCCTTTTAGAAGAATCTTCCAGCCTATTCCGCAGTACAGTTCACTTTTTTTTTATAAAGCCTTCTCGAGTAAGAATTCACTTACTGAGAAAGAAGTCGTCTTGGTATTGGATCCGCTCTTCTAACTACCTACCATAAATAAGTGGTTAATTATTTCTACTGGGGGGCTGAGAGTGCCATTAAGATGAAGATTGTCGTAGATTTCCGCGATCAATGCAACATTATTTTCATCATTCTCAACAAGTTTTTCCACTACGTCATAGTGGGATGTCCTAGGAGGCAGCATCATATTTTCCTGCCGACATAAGTGCTTCAAGTTATTCGAAAGTTGCTCTTTGAGAGTATCGGCAACATTTTAGAGAATACGATCTTGCGAATGTGGCCCTCGCATTTTAGCAACGCGCCACAAATAACCAAGCACTCTTCGGAACATCAAAATGTTGATGGGATAGAATGAGTTGCATGGCAAAATTGAGGATCTCATCTGGGGTCATAGTCGTGCTTAAAATAACTCCCTCGCGCTTTTTCATTCTCAATTGTTTCACCCCTTCCATCCAAGTCGATTGATTCTCTTTCCTCTTTCCTAGTGTCAACATGTATCCTCGCCTTGGACAT